ACTAGGTAATCTAGTAGCCTTATGCATGAAGATAATCAATTCGGTCGTTGTGGTTGGACTTTATTATGGATTTCTGACCACATTCTCCGTAGGGCCCTCTTATCTCTTACTTCTCCGAGCTCAGGTTATGGAAGAAGGAGAAGGAGAAGGAGAACAAGGAACCGAGAAGAAGGTAGCAGCAACAACTGGTTTTATTATGGGACAGCTCATGCTGTTCATATCGATCTATTATACGCCTCTGCATCTAGCATTGAGTAGACCTCATACAATAACTGTCCTAGCTCTACCCTACCTTTTGTTTCACTTCTTCTGGAACAATCACAAAAGCTTTTTTTATTATGAATCTACTAGCAGAAATTCAATACGTAATCTCAGCATTCAATGTATATTCCTGAATAATCTCATTTTTCAATTATTCAACCATTTCCTTTTACCAAGTTCAATGTTAGCCAGATTAGTAAACATTTATATGTTTCGATGCAACAACAAGATGTTATTTGTAACAAGTAGTTTTGTTGGTTGGTTAATTGGTCACATTTTCTTCATGAAATGCGTTGGGTTGTTATTAGTTTGGATAGAGCAAAATCATCATTCTATTCTTAGATATATTGTACTTATTCGATCTAATAAGTACATTAGCATTAGACCTAATAAGTACATTAGACCTAATAAGTATCTGGTGGAAAAATTCAAAACTTCTATGGATCGAATCTTTAGTATTCTCTTATTTAGTATCTGTGTCTACTATTTAGGCCGAATGCCGTCACCCATTTTGACTAATAAACTGACAGAAGAAAACTCAGAAACGAAAGAAAGTGAGGACGAAGAAACGAAAGAAAGTGAGGACGAAGAAACGAAAGAAAGTGAGGACGAAGAAACGAAAGAAAGTGAGGACGAAACAGATGTAGAAATAGAAAAAAAGTCCGACTCTAAAAATAGCCCAACTTCTTATTCTGGCAATCAAAATATTTCGAAGTTAGAAATACTTAAAGAAGAAAATAAAAAACTATTCTGGTTTGAAAAACCCCTTCGTTCTCTTCTTTTCGACTATAACCGTTGGAATCGTCCAACGCGATATATAAAAAACGATCGATTTGAAAATGCGGTAAGAAATGAAATGTCACAATATTTTTTTTATACATGTCAAATCGATGGAAAAAAAAGAATTTCTTTTACATATCCACCCAGCTTAGCAATTTTCTGGGAAATGATACAAAGAAAGATTTCAAAGATTTCTTTGTCTACAACAGAATTATACGACGAACTATACAATTCTTGGATTTATACCAATGAACAAAAAAAAAACAGCTTAAGCAATGAACTTGCTAATAGAATTGCAGTTCTAGACAAAGGACTTTTTTATATAGATGGACTCGATAAAAAAACTCAATTATGCAATAAGAAAACTAAAAAGGAATATTTGCCAAAAATAAATGATCCTTTGTTAAATGGACCCTATCGTGTAATAAAAAAAAAATACTTTTCATCCTCTATTATAAATGAAACTGCAGTCCAAAATTGGATAGATGGAATTTTGATAAATAAGATTCATAGTATTCTTCGTAATGATTATAATTGTAATGATTATAATTACCACGAATTTGAACAGAAAAAAGATACATTAAAAAAAAAATCAATATCAAATGATTATAATTATCACGAATTTGAACAGAAAAAAGATACATTAAAAAAAAAATCAATATCAAAAGTAATTAGGCATTTCATGCCTTTAATGAGTCTATTTTCTAGGGAATCAACATTCAAGCGGAAAGGAATTGATTTAGAAAAACAAATTAGTTCAGAAGATCAAGAAAAATTTTTAAACTTTTTAGTTGATGCAATCATAGGACTAAAAAGAAATAAAAAATTAAAAAAAAAACCTATTGGAATAAGAGAAATTAGTAAACAAGTTCCATGCTGGTCATACAAAATAATTGATGAGTTAGAGCAGGAAGAAATAGTAAATGAAAACAGCCTTGTAGCACCGGAGCATCAAATTCGCTCAAGAAACGCTAAACGTATCGTTATTTTTACTGATTATACTAATTACTTTGATGACGATATTGAGGCTGAGAACATGAATCGCAATAACCCTAATAAACGACCAGAAGAATTTGCTTTCATAGAGTATGCAGACCAACCTGATTTTCGTCGAGACATAATAAAAGGTTCCATGCGGGCTCAAAGACGTAAAACAGGTATTTGGTCATTATTTCAACTAAATATGCATTCACCGCTTTTTTTAGACAGAATAAACAACTTTTGGAGCGCTGTTTTTAGTATTTCAACAGTAATTGATTATATAGAACAAAATATTTTAAAAAATGCTATAAAAAAAAAGAGAGAATTTAAAACTGAGTTTAAAACTGAGGAAGAAAAAAAAAAAGAAGAGCAACAAAGACAACAAAGAATAGTAGAAGAAGAAGAAGAAAAAGAAGACCTACAAAAAAAACAACAAGTAGAAGTAGCTGAAGCCTGGGAGTACACGGAACATGGTACAGCAGTAAGAGGTTTGCTGTTAGTAACCCACTCAATTGTTAGAAAATATATTCTATTACCTGTACTTATAATAGCAAAAAATATAGTTCGTGTACTCTTATTCCAACCCCCTGAGTGGTCTGAGGATTTCGAAGAGTGGAATAAAGAAATGCATATTAAATGTAATTATAATGGTATTCCGTTAAAAGAAACAGAATTATTTCCTAAAGACTGGTTAGAGGAGGGTATTCAGATAAAGATACTATTTCCTTTTTGCCTAAAACCTTGGCATAGATCGAGGCTAAGACCTTCTTATCAATATAAAATGAAAAAACAAATGGAAAATTTTTATTTTTTAACAGCTTTCGGAGGGCTAGCTGACATTCCCTTCGGTAGAGCCCGAAAACAACCCTCTTTTTTTAAACCCATTTTTAAGAAACTCAAAAAAAAAATTATAAAGAAACGGTTTCAAGTTTTAAAATTTTTCAAAAAAAAAATCGAATTTTTGCTAAATGTTTCAATCTTTGAAAAAATAAAAACAAATTTTTTAAGGGTAAGTCCAATTGGAGAATTTAGATTGAGAGACGAATCCATTGAAATAAAAAAAGAAAAATCTTCGGCAATCAATAATAATATAGTTCATGAATCATCCATTCAAGACGGATTCATGAATCAGATAAGTTATTCAGATTCAGTATCAGAACAAAAAAAAAAGATTCGGGCTAATAGAATAAGGACAATCAAAACTCAAATAGAAAAATTTGCAAAAGAAAAAAACCAAATTTTTAAAACTCTAAAATTTATTAGTCAGTCTAACAAAACACGTTATGGTACTAAAAATTTTGAATCACCCCAAAATATTGGTCAGATATTAAAAAATAAAAATACTCGATTAATTTGTAAATCCAATTTTTTGGTAAAATTTTTTATGGAAAGGTTATTCATAGATTTATTTCTATATATTATTAATATTTCCCGAATTAATATAGAATTTTGTCTTGAATCAACAAAGAATTTTAGTGAAAAACGCCTTGACAATAATGAAAAAATTCAAGAAAGGGTTGAGAAAAAAAATAAAAAAACAATTCAATTCATAAAATCGCTTTTAGATTTTGTTAGTCATATTAATAAGAATTCAAAGATTATTTCGGATTTCTCTTTTTTGTCACAAGCATATGTATTTTATAAATTCTCACAAGCCAAAGTTATGAACTTATACTTATATAAGTTAAAGTCTAGACTTTATAAATTCTCACAAGCCGAAGCTACCTACTTATACTTATATAATGTGAATTATATGTTGAAGAATCCCGGAATTTTTGATTTGATACAAAATGAAATCAAAAAAATGGAAATCTTAAAAACTTCTGGAACACAAGTAAGAACTTCTTCTAAGTTAAAGTCTAAAAAACTTCCAAATTCTGTGCAGACTCAATGGAAAAACTGGTTAAAATCAAAAAGTAATTATCAATATGATTTATCTCAGCTACAATGGTCGCAATTAGGACCAAAAAAATGGCGCAATCGCGTCACTGAATATTGTGAGGTTGAAAATAAAAATTTACAAAAAAACAAAAGGAATTCAGATAAAAAAGACCAATTACTTAATGCTAAAAATATCAAAAATTCCGAAAACTATTTATTGCTCGATCAAAAAGATAATTTTAAAAAAAACAAGAAATATAATATTTTAGCATATAATTTCCTTTTTTTTGACACTACGCAGGATTCATATAGTTATGACAACTCAGTACAAAACCACGACGTCTGTTATACTTCTAAAAAAAATTATTACAAAAACAGATTAATTGATATGTGGTGGAGTAGCCCTATTACTATTACTAATTATTTAGGAATAAAGTGTATTCCGGATATAGAGAAAAATAATAATAGAAAATATTTTGATTGGAAAATTATCCATTTTTGTCTTAGAAAAAAAATGGACATTGAGGCTTGGATGAATATTAGTAGCAGTAGCAGGAGTAATAAAAATACTAAGACTGAAACGAAAAATGATATAATTGTTGATAAAGTTAAAAAGAAAGATCTTTTTTACCGCACAATAAGAAAACCCTATAAAAAAAAAAAAATATCTTTTGATTGGATGAAAAAAATAATATCTTTTGATTGGATGGGAATGAATGAAGAATTACTAAGTCATCCTATATCGAATCTATCGAATCTGGAATTTTTGCTCTTCCCAAAATTTTTATTACTTTATAATGCATATAAAATGAAACCGTGGGTTATACCAATAAATTCACTCTTTTCAAATTGTAATGGAATTTTGAATCAAGTCGACAAAGAAGGCCTAAGTCGAATAGAATACGATGATCAAGCAATGTTTGAATATATGATCGCAACACACAAAAAAGAGATTGAAGAAAATTATATAGGATCAGAATCAGATATTAAAGATCATAGAAAAAAACGAAAGACGAGTATGACAGACTTAGACCTCGATTACTTCCTTAAAAGATATTTGTTTTTTCAATTTAAAATGACGAGGGCTATGGATAAAAAATTGATCACTAATAGCAGAGTCGCCTCTCTCCTGCTTAACGTGAGAAATAACAGAGACATTGCACTAGCCTCAATTGTAAGATCAGAACTGAATCTGGATCTAATGCTTGAGCAAACTGTAACTTTGTCAGAGTTGTTAGAAAAGGGGATAATTAGTTTTGACCCCATTCGTCCGTCTGTAAAAGGCAACGGACAATTTCTTTGTTACCAAATCTTTTACCAAACCATAGGTATTTCATTGATTCATAAAAGTAAACACCAAAAAAATAAAAAATGGATTCCAAGGTATGAATTTGATTTACTTGTTCCTGAAACTATTTTATCGCCTAGGCGTCGTAGAAAATGGAGAATTCTAATGTGTTTGAATTCAAGTAATAATAATGGTATGTATAGGAATGCAGTATCTTATAACAGGAATCGTATACAAAACTGTAGTCAATTTTTTGATAAAAACAATACAGTTAGAAAGTATAAAGTCTTTCTTTGGCCTAATTATCGACTAGAAGATTTAGCCTGTATGAATCGTTATTGGTTTAATACTAATAACGGCAGTCGTTTTAGTCTATTAAGAATACGTATGTATCCACGATTAAAATTACATTTATGATAATTTTATATATTCACTATTATCTACTCTACTAGATAAATAGATGCCTAAGCGTCTTGGCTTCAATTCTGATATATGATAATAATTTGATTTGATGACGTATCAATCAATAAATTAGATTTATAAAGGAATCACCAGAATTGCTTAAAAAAAAAAGAATAAAATGTGTATACCAGTTTAAAAAGCCGGCATTATTATTACTGATCGATAAAATTGAATATTTAGGAGTAAGGAAGGTTAAGAATTTATGAACAAAAATACATTTATATCCTCGATTTCACGTGAAAAAAAAGAGGAAAACAGGGGATCTGTTGAATTTCAAGTTTTATGTTTTACCGCTAAGATACGAAAACTTACTTTACATTTTGAATTACATAAAAAAGATTATTCATCTCAGAGAGGTCTACGAAAAATTATAGGAAAACGTCAACGCCTACTAGTTTATTTATCAAAGAAAAAAAGAGTACGTTATAAAGAATTAATCCGTGAATTGAACATTCGAGAGCTAAAAACGCGTTAATTTTAAGAGTTGTTTTGAATTATTTGATTTATTATATCTTGATATCTTGAATTTTGATGAACTTTTTTTAATTCATGTCAAAATGAATTTCGGAAAGAATAAATTGGGACAAAACCTATGACTGTACCAACTAAAAGAAACGACCTCATGATAGTTAATATGGGCCCTCACCACCCATCAATGCATGGCGTTCTACGACTTATTGTTACTTTAGACGGTGAAGATGTTATTGACTGTGAACCTATATTGGGTTATTTACACAGAGGGATGGAGAAAATTGCTGAAAACCGAACAATTATACAGTATCTTCCTTATGTAACACGTTGGGATTATTTAGCTACTATGTTCACAGAAGCAATAACGGTAAATGGACCCGAGCAATTGGGAAATATTCAAGTACCTAAAAGAGCTAGCTATATCAGAGTTATTATGTTGGAGTTAAGTCGTATAGCTTCTCATTTGTTATGGCTCGGCCCCTTTATGGCAGATATTGGGGCGCAGACCCCTTTTTTCTATATTTTCAGAGAAAGAGAATTAGTATATGATTTATTTGAAGCTGCCACCGGTATGAGAATGATGCATAATTTTTTTCGTATTGGAGGAATAGCTGCCGATCTACCTTATGGGTGGATAGATAAATGTTTAGACTTTTGTGATTATTTTTTAACGGGACTTGCTGAATACCAGCAACTGATTACGCGAAATCCTATTTTTTTAGAACGCGTTGAGGGAGTTGGCTTTATTTCCGAAGAAGAAGCAATAAACTGGGGCTTATCAGGACCAATGCTACGATCTTCCGGAATACAATGGGATCTTCGTAAAGTTGATCATTATGAGTGTTATGATGAATTTGATTGGGACGTCCAGTGGCAAAAAGAAGGGGATTCATTAGCTCGGTATTTAGTACGAATAGGTGAAATGGCAGAATCCATCAAAATTATTCAACAAGCTCTAGAAGGAATTCCGGGGGGGCCCTTTGAGAATTTAGAAATTCGACGCTTTGATAGGATAAAATATCCTGAATGGAATGATTTTGACTATCGATTCATTAGTAAAAAACCGTCTCCTACTTTTGAATTGTCGAAACAAGAACTTTATGTAAGAGTCGAAGCCCCAAAGGGGGAGTTGGGGATTTTTTTGATAGGGGATCAGAGCGTTTTTCCTTGGAGATGGAAAATTCGCCCACCCGGTTTTATCAATTTGCAAATTCTTCCTCAGTTAGTTAAAAAAATGAAATTGGCTGATATTATGACAATATTAGGTAGCATAGATATCATTATGGGAGAAGTTGATCGTTGAAATGATAATTGATACAACAAAAATAAAAAATATCAACTCTTTTTACAGATTGGAATCCTTAAAAGAGATTTATGGGACTATATGGATACTTTTCCCTATTTTGATTCTTGTATTGGGAATCACAATAGGCGTACTAGTAATTGTATGGTTAGAAAGAGAAATATCCGCGGGTATCCAACAACGTATTGGACCTGAATATGCCGGCCCTTTGGGAATTCTTCAAGCTTTAGCAGACGGAACAAAACTTCTTTTTAAAGAAAACCTTCTTCCATCTAGAGGAGATACACGTTTATTTAGTATCGGGCCCTCTATAGCCGTCATATCAATTCTACTAAGTTATTCAGTAATTCCTTTTGGGTATCATCTTGTTCTAGCGGATCTCGGTATTGGTGTTTTTTTATGGATCGCTATTTCAAGTATTGCTCCGATTGGACTTCTTATGTCAGGATATGGATCAAATAATAAATATTCCTTTTTAGGTGGTCTACGGGCTGCTGCTCAATCAATTAGTTATGAAATACCATTAACTCTATGTGTGTTATCAATATCTCTACGTGTGATTCGTTAAGACATACATCTTTTTAGGCTTCTAATAAAAAATATGGAATTTCTACGCAACGTATTAAATGGATCTCCTAAGTTTTTTATTCCCTTATTTTTTTCACTTCTAGGGGTGAGAAATTAAACCGGATAGTTAGATGAGTGAAAAAAAAACAGCTTAAAAATTTGCCGTAAAAAAAAATCTCATTTCCTATGTACAGGGGTTAAGCGAAAATAAACATAAGCAGGCAAGACTGTTTATCCCCAAGATCAATTTAAAACTATAACTTGAAGCGGGTTGAAAATTTTTTTTGGGGTTTTTACTATAAATAAAAACAACCATATTATGATATAGATTGAGTAAAAAGAAGTGGATGATTAGGAACACCAAAGTACACAAAGGATTCGTAATAGAGATTATGTAAGTTATTCTAAGTTTACATAAACGAAATACTAATTGGGGCTTTAAATTGGTAGAAATTTTCAAGCAGTACTCCCAAAAATTCCGATCCAGAGTATGCTCCTATCCACCCATTAAGTAAATAACTATCAGGAACGAAGTAATCCTTTAACTTTATTTAAGCTTAAATAAAAGAAAAAATAAATAAGAATACAAGAAATAACAAAATTGACAAAAAATTTTTAATAAAAAAACACTTTATTCATTGAAATGTCATTTTTGTTATGGCATAAATGATGAATGAATGTTTAAATCCTTTTAAAAAATAAGGTGCATTTTTTCTTTTTTTTTCTATATATAAAGATATAAAGAGTATCTTATTCAAGGATTAAGTTATTACTCAAGAAGTATTGCGTCAGTCAAAGGATGAGATCTATTCTGAAGCACTTTTCTATTATCGCAGACAGAATTCCATTGGTTTAATTCCGGAGCTTTCGGTTTATTTTTACTTTATCTATCCTACAACGATATCCGTAAAGAATATCGAATCAATCCTTAGATTTATTTATGGCTTTCGAGGAGCCGTATGAGGTGAAAATCTCATGTACGGTTCTGTAATAGCGATGCCAAGAGTGATCTTATCATCGACTATGATTATCTAACAGTTCAAGTACAGTTGACATAGTTGAGGCGCAGTCAAAATATGGTATTTTAGGGTGGAATTTGTGGCGGCAACCTATAGGATTTATTGTTTTTATAATTTCGTCTCTAGCAGAATGCGAGAGATTACCTTTTGATTTACCAGAAGCCGAAGAAGAATTAGTAGCAGGTTATCAAACCGAATATTCAGGTATTAAATTTGGTTTATTTTATGTTGCTTCCTATCTAAATCTACTAATCTCCTCATTATTTGTAACAGTTTTTTACTTGGGTGGTTGGGATTTATCTATTCCAAATATATTCATTCCTGAGTTTTTTGAAATACATAAAACGGAAGGAGTTTTTGGAACGACATTTAGCATTTTTATTACATTAATGAAAACGTTTTTGTTCTTGTTCATTCCTATCGCAACAAGATGGACTTTACCTAGACTGAGAATGGACCAATTATTAAATCTTGGATGGAAATTTCTTTTACCTATTTCTTTGGGTAATCTATTATTAACAACTTCTTCCCAACTCCTTTCATTATAAAAAAACGATAATATTTGATACTCACTAGAATTTTTATTTGTCTGAAACAAGAGAAAAAAACAAAATCTTATTTTTTATTTTGATATTTATTATATGTTCCCTATGGTAACCGGGTTCATCAATTATGGTCAACAAACAGTACGCGCGGCAAGGTATATAGGTCAAGGTTTTATGATTACCCTATCTCATGCCAATCGTTTACCTGTAACTATTCAATATCCTTATGAAAAATTGATAACCTCAGAGCGGTTTCGTGGTCGAATACACTTTGAGTTTGATAAATGTATTGCTTGTGAAGTATGTGTTCGTGTATGTCCGATAGATTTACCTGTTGTTGATTGGAAATTGGAAACAGATATTAGAAAAAAACAATTGCTTAATTACAGCATTGATTTTGGAATCTGTATATTTTGTGGTAATTGTGTTGAGTATTGTCCAACAAATTGTTTATCAATGACTGAAGAATATGAGCTTTCTACTTATGATCGTCATGAATTAAATTATAATCAAATTGCTCTGGGTCGTTTACCAATACCAATAACTGATGATTACACAATTCGAACTATTTTGAATTCACCTCAAACAAAAGAAAAATCTAGGGATTAAAAAAAAAAACTTCCTAATTATTAAATAACTCAATTTTTAACGCTCCTTAATTTTTGAATTTTAATTTAGTATTTAAATTCAAAAAGTTTCTTGTTTTCTTGGTCAATAATTCAAAAATCTAATGAGTCACTATTCTATTGATTGGTGAAAATAAAAATGTGTATTAAAAATATGGTTACTGTAATGGTTTTAAATAGTTGTTATTTCGAACTACTTTATTAGTTATTAGTTACAAAAAAAAAAAAAAACAGAAAAAATGCAATGGGTCCAAATATTTTACTCATAAAAAGTCGTACACATTAGTATTTAACAATTAGTAAAGGCACGAATCTTTGTTCCTGTTCAATTCAATAAGATCATGAAACATTCTGATTTTTTATCTCTTATTTTATATATAATGGATTTATCTGGACCAATACATGATTTTCTTTTAGTCTTTCTGGGAACAGGTCTTATATTAGGGAGTCTAGGAGTAGTATTATTTAACAATACAATTTTTTCTGCCTTTTCATTGGGGTTGGTTCTTGTTTGTATATCTTTATTTTATATTCTCGCCAATTCGCAGTTTCTAGCTTCTGCACAACTCCTTGTTTATGTGGGAGCTATAAATGTTTTAATAATCTTTGCTGTAATGTTCATGAATGGGCCAGAATATGACACAAATTTACGTCTGTGGACTGTTGGAGACAACATTACTTCGTTGATTTGTACAAGTCTTTTTTTTTCATTAATTATTATTACTCTAAATACCTCATGGTATGGTATTATTTGGACTACAAAATCAAACCAGATTCTAGAACAAGATTTGATAACTACTAGTCAACAAATCGGAATTCATTTATCAACAGATTTTTTTCTTCCCTTTGAACTCATTTCAATAATTCTTTTAGTTGCTTTAATAGGCGCAATTGCTATCGCGCGTCAATAATTAATTTTTAAAACTAGCAATAAAAAAGAGTATTTTAGCATATCCATTATATCCATTTACATTAAATTATATTCAGATTCGTTTATAAACTTTTAGTTTGATTTCTTATTACCAACATCTTTTTTGCTTTAAGTTTTTCAAATTTTATTTGAACTTATGGTATTCTAGTCAATCAAATCGGTTTAATTGTTGTTCAGATTGAAATGCATTAAATATAAATTTATATTGAATATTGATAAGGAGTTGATCAATGATGCTCGAACATGTACTTGTTTTGAGTGCTTATTTATTTTCTATCGGAATCTATGGATTAGTCACGAGTCGAAATTTAGTTCGAGCTCTGATGGGTCTTGAACTTATATTGAATGCAGTTAATCTAAATTTTGTAACATTTTCTGATTTTTTTGATAGCCGCCAATTAAAAGGAAATATTTTCTCAATTTTTGTTATAGCTATTGCAGCCGCTGAAGCAGCAATCGGGCTTGCTATTGTTTCTTCAATTTATCGTAACAGAAAATCAACTCGTATCAATCAATCTAATTTATTGAATAAATAGGCTTTTTTTTCTATATTATTCTAAATATTATTATATTCTATATAAATAGAAATTTTAATTTGAAGTTCCATTTAGATTATTAGGTATCGAACTTTAAGGTAAAAAATCAATTTCAAATGTAAGAAGTCAAAGTATTTTGGACCCGTTTTATATTGATTTTTTAGTAAGTTGCCAATCCAATCCAAGCCAGAAGTAAATAGCTTCAAAAAATTCTGGTAAATCATTGATTCGTCTGGTATTTTAATATGTACTTCCTTTACTTTACTATAACTAGATCGAAAATTCAACTTAATGCAATTAAAAAAATTAAAGATCCTATGTCACATTCAGTAAAGATTTATGATACATGTATAGGGTGTACTCAATGTGTTCGAGCTTGCCCCACAGATGTATTAGAAATGATACCTTGGGACGGATGTAAGGCTAAACAAATAGCTTCCGCCCCAAGAACTGAGGACTGTGTTGGTTGTAAGAGATGCGAATCCGCTTGTCCAACAGATTTTTTAAGCGTTCGAGTTTATTTATGGCATGAAACAACGAGGAGTATGGGTCTAGCTTATTGATACGTTCCAGAAAATTTCATTTGAATCCATTTATTCAATTTGGATTTTTTTACTGAAAAAAACCCGCACCCGAAAAGAAATTTCTTTTCGGGTGCGGGTTTTTTTGGCCCAAGTGTATCTTGTCTTTACCACGAATTCTTTTCCTTGGTTAACAACAATTGTCGTTTTACCCATATTTGCAGGTTCTTTAATTTTAATTCTCCCTCATAGAGGAAATAAGGCAACTCGGTGGTATACAATAGGCATATCTACTATAGAGCTACTTCTAACAACCTATGCCTTTTGTTATCATTTCCAACCGGACGACCCATTAATCCAACTGGCCGAAGATTATAAATGGATCGACTTTTTTGATTTCCACTGGAAATTAGGAATAGATGGACTTTCGATAGGACCCGTTTTACTGACGGGATTCATCACTACTTTAGCTACTTTAGCGGCTTTTCCAGTTACTCGGGATTCCCGATTATTCCACTTTCTGATGTTAGCAATGTACAGTGGTCAAATGGGCTCATTTTCATCCCGAGACCTTTTCCTTTTTTTCATAATGTGGGAATTAGAATTAATTCCTGTTTATCTACTTTTATCCATGTGGGGAGGAAAGAAACGTCTCTATTCCGCTACTAAATTTATTTTGTATACGGCCGGGGGTTCCATTTTTCTATTAATGGGAATTTTGGGTATTGGTTTATATGGTTCTATTGAACCTACCTTAAATTGGGAAACATTAGTTAATCAATCGTATCCCCTGGCATTAGAAATAATATTCTATATTGGATTTTTTCTTGCTTTTGCTGTTAAATTACCAATTATACCTTTACATACGTGGTTACCAGATACCCATGGGGAAGCTCATTACAGTACTTGTATGCTTCTAGCGGGAATTTTATTAAAAATGGGAGCATATGGGTTGGTTCGGATCAATATGGAATTATTACCTCATGCTCATTCGATATTTTCGCCTTGGTTGATAATAATAGGCACAGTGCAAATAATCTATGCAGCTTTAACATCTCTTGGACAACGCAATTTAAAAAAAAGAATAGCCTATTCCTCTGTATCTCACATGGGTTTCATAATTATAGGAATTAGTTCTATAACTGAAACAGGACTTAACGGAGCCATTTTACAAATAATTTCTCATGGATTTATTGGTGCTGCACTTTTTTTCTTAGCGGGAACTAGTTATGATCGAACACGTCTTGTTTATCTAGACGAAATGGGCGGAATAGCTATTCCAATGCCAAAAATTTTTACACTATTCAGTAGTTTTTCCATGGCATCCCTTGCATTACCGGGCATGAGTGGTTTCATTGCAGAATTAATAGTCTTTTTTGGAATAATTACAAGCCAAAAATTACTTTTAATGCCAAAGATACTAATTTCTTTTGGAATGGCAATTGGAATGATATTAACTCCTATTTATTCATTATCTATGTTACGTCAAATGTTTTATGGATATAAGTTATTTAATATTACAAACTCTTATTTTTTTGATTCTGGTCCACGAGAATTTTTTGTTTCGACTTCTATCTTTCTACCTGTAATAGGTGTTGGCGTTTACCCGGATTTCATTCTTTCATTATCCGCTGAGAAGGTAGAAGCTATTCTATCAAACTTTTTTCTAGATAAGTTTCATTTCATTTAATGAAATGAAAAAGTAGTCGCCTTTATCTTTCTATTTGTATATTTGTAAAAAGAACGACTGAATTGGAATTATAATTCGTTAGACATTTGTGAGAACCATCTTAATGGTTCTCACCTGTTTATAAGTTGATAAGAAACACCTTGGCCTCTGTTTGTATTCGTAAAGTCTTTTCTTCAATTAAATTAAAAATTTAATTTAGAATGAACCATAACTATGTAGCCCTATTCCTAAGAGATTGACTCCAAAATAGCATATCCAAATTATAAGAAAGCCTATAAAAGCTACAATTGCAGAATTTGCACCCTGAAAATTTGTATTTGTTCTAATATGTAAATAAATTGCAAATACAGTCCAAGTAATAAATGCCCAAGTTTCCTTTGGGTCCCAATTCCAATATGAGCCCCACGCCTCATTTGCCCATACTGCTCCTGAAAGAATACCTATGGTTAAAAAGATAAATCCTAAACTAATAACACGATAACTCCAATGATCCAGTTGGTCAATCAATTGAAATCTATAATAATTTTTAACATAAAAGGCTGAAACGCTTTCTAAAATAGTGTCTTTTTCATTCATGTGTGGAATTTCACTGAATAAAAAGGACTCGTTTAATAATCTTTTATCAAAAAGGGTTATTATATCTTTTTGAAATAAAATGATTAGAAGTGCTACTGATAACAATGATCCGCATAAAAGAGCGGCATAACCTAGTACCATCATACTTACGTGCATCATTAACCAATGAGATTGAAGAGCGGGTACTAATATTGAAGATTGGTGCATTTTCGTTAAAAGGCCTGAAGTAGCAAACCCTTGAGTAAAAATAGCACTTGGTGCAGTTATTGCACTTAAATTATTTTTATTTTTTTTTAAATATGGAATCATATGAATAATGTAAAAACTCCAGGAAAGGAAGATTAATGATTCATATAGATCACTTAATGGGAAATGTTTACAAAAAACCCAACGCGTAATTAACAATCCCGTTAGGGATAAAAAAGTAACTATCATGCCTTTTTCTAATGAATTATATAGCCGTACTTTTTCCTTGACTACTAAAGTTATCAAATGGAGTGTAATTACAACGGAAACCGTTGAAAACGAAATATGAGTCAAAATACGTTCTAAAGTCGAAAATATCATATAAAACTCTATCTATACATATATAAAAAATATAAAAAAGAAATACTTCAATTAAAAATTCTCAAATGAAAATATGAAAGAAATTAAATTTCTCATTATTATTCATTATGGTTTAGAGAACTGTTGAAGTCTTTTGAGAATTTTTAAGATGCCATGCCGCCACTCGGACTCGAACCGAGATGCTCTCGCACTGCTTCCTAAGAGCAACGTGTCTACCAATTTCACCATAGCGGCTTGTTTGAAATCATAATAGTCTTTTTTTATTCAATCGTCGAGAGTCATTATTTTTTTTTAGAAAACGATAAATTTGATAAATAAAAGCTAATTCGCAAATCTAAAAATACTTTTAAGTCGATTTTAAAGTACTACTTTGATTTGACAATCTACTTTCGTGTCGTTTAGATTTGGAACTTTCATAAATAAAATAGTCTGCCTCTCACTCCGGGGTAGACCACAAAAAGTTTTTTCTCGTTTTCTTTTCATTTATTAATCATTTTTTATCTTATTTCTAAATTAGTAAATAAGAAATGAATATGAACTCCCAAAAATCTACTGTTTTAGATCACATTTGAAATACGACATCGAACGCTTTTTTAAAAAGGGAGACTTTGATATATCCAAAAAAATGAATTAAACATATAGAATAGCAAAAGCAATTTTCTTTGTATCATAGGTTATTTTTTATTATATTTGAACAAAAAAATGAAATATTGAACTGAACATGTCATATAAGAAAAGTTGTTCTTTTTTCATTTTAAAATTTATAAAAACTTTGAGAATTTTGTTGTGACAAAACAAAAGAGTTGATGGGGAAAAACTCCCCATCTTAGAAATAAAAAAATAAACTAAAAAAACGATGATGATTATATCTTAAAAAAAAGGAGTCCTTTTTTGGTTGACATAAGAGCTCTTCTTCTACATATCATAATAAAAAGTCACACTTTTAAAAATATTAATTTAAAACTTAATAAATACAAACATTTCATTTTTAAATTATGACGAAATTTAATTTTTCATTTCAAATTAAAAAATTAATTTCGTCATAATTTAGGATATTAATTTGTTCTGTTAGGATCTTTTTTTGAATCAGGTCCATTCTGATTATTCCAAGTTTTGAGTACTTTTTTTTAGTACAAAAAAACTTTTTGAATTCCCAGTATAAAGAGATTTTGCTAACGAAAAAGCTTTTAACGCTGCCCAATACCCCTTCTTTTTCCAAAAATTTTTACGAATACGCTTTTTGGAAATAGAAGTGCGTTTTTTTGGAACTGCCATTTCAAATTAAATTTATTCTTCATTGTTATAGTTGGATGTGAAAGACATCTATTGTTTAAAAAATCTTTGTTTCTTATTCATTATCTATGTATTTATATTCTAGGCGATAACCAAATTTTGTATTAAATAATAATATGGGCGATTAGTAGAAACAAACTCTTTTTTGATCCAGAGACTATTCACAAATAAATTCATATGAAATTCAAAATTATTTTAATGACTAAAAATGTCACCTTATATCTATTCTCTAGTTTATTTTTGTTGTGTTGTAGTTAAATTGAATTTATATGTACATAATAAACCACGCCGACAAATTTTAAAACCCACTACTTACTTATTACTTAATCTTAACTTAATTGAAAAACTTGACTTTAGTTTTTTTAAAACATATCGACTTTTTATATATTTTTTTTTTGGACTGGAAAAGAATCAAAAATTTTTGTATACAACGGGTTAATAATTCCGAATTCCAAACTTATTTTAGAATAAACTAATTTATTTGTATCATTAGAGCTTTAGTAACTAATTTTTATAGTCTATAGACGGATTAGAAATGCTTTAAATATAAAGGAAAGTTTTTTTATCTTCTTTCTCCATTTTATATATTCAAATTTACTTACTAAAAACTAAGTAGTCATTTTTATTAACAAATTGTATATTTGACCAATAAGAACTTCTTGATTTGAATATTAAAAAAATTCAACATCTATGTATATTAATTTAGTGTTATTATATATCGTGATTTTTAATTTAATGGATTTCTTTCAAAAGATGACTATTAAAAAAATTTAATTTGAAATAAAAATTTTCTATTATGGAACATATATACCAATATGCATGGATCATACCCTTCATTCCACTCCCGGTTCCTTTCTTAATAGGAGTGGGACTTCTCCTTTTTCCAACAGCAACAAAAACTCTTCGGCGGATGTGGGCTTTTTCTAGTATTTCTTTGTTAACTATAGCTATGATTTTTTCGATGACGCTGGCGATTCAACAAATAAATAGTAATTCCATTTATCAATATGTATGGTCTTGGACTATTAATAATGATTTTTCTTTTGAATTTGGCTATTTGCTCGATCCACTTACTTCTATTATGTTAGTCTTAATAACTACTGTTGCAATTTTGGTTCTTATTTATAGTGATAATTATATGTGTCACGATCAGGGATATTTAAGATTTTTTGCTTATATGAGTTTTTTCAATACTTTCATGTTAGGATTAGTTACTAGTTCAAATTTAATACAAATTTATATTTGTTGGGAATTAGTTGGAATGTGTTCGTATCTATTAATAGGTTTTTGGTTTACACGCCCCATTGCCGCGAATGCTTGTCAAAAAGCGTTTGTGACTAATCGTGTAGGCGATTTTGGCTTATTCTTAGGAATTTTAGGTCTTTATTGGGTAACGGGCAGTTTCGATTTTCGTGATTTGTTTGAAATATTTACTAACTTAATTAACAATCATGAAGTTAATCTTTTATTTTGTATTTTATGTACTCTCTTCTTATTTTCTGGTTCAGTTGCAAAATCTGCCCAATTTCCCCTTCATGTATGGTTACCCGATGCTATGGAGGGGCCTACTCCGATTTCAGCTCTTATACATGCTGCGACCATGGTCGCAGCTGGGATTTTTCTAGTTGCTCGTCTTTTTCCTCTTTTCATAGTTATACCCTATATAATGTATGTAATCGCTTTTATAGGTATAATAACTTTATTTTTAGGAGCTACCTTAGCTCTTGCTCAAAAAGATATTAAGAGAAGTTTAGCTTATTCTACAATGTCTCAATTGGGTTATATGATGTTAGCCCTAGGTATTGGTTCTTATCGAGCTGCTTTATTTCATTTGATTACTCATGCTTATTCAAAAGCTTTATTGTTTTTAGGATCCGGATCCCTTATTTATTCAATGGAAACGCTTGTTGGATATTCTCCAGATAAAAATCAGAATATGGTTCTTATGGGGGGATTAACAAAACATGTTCCAATTACAAAAACTGCTTTTTTAATAGGTACGCTTTCTCTTTGTGGTATTCCGCCTCTTGCTTGTTTTTGGTCCAAAGATGAAATTCTTAATGATAGTTGGTTGTATTCACCAATTTTGGCAATAATAGCCTATCTTACAGTGGGATTAACCGCTTTTTATATGTTTCGAATCTATTTTATTACGTTTGATGGGCATTTAAACCTTTATTGTAAAAATTATAGTGGAAAAAAAAGCATTTCCCTCTATTCAATGTCTTTGTGGGGTAAAGACGGATTGACAAAAATTAATAAAAATTTCTTTTTAGTTACCTTATTAACAAGGAATGAAAATAGAGAAGAGGCTTCCGTTTTTATGAAAAAACCATATAAAATTTATCGACATTTTTTAAAAATAATGCGATCTTTTATTACTATTACTGATACTTATTTTGAAAATAATAAAATTTCTGCATATCCTCCGGAATCGGAAAATCCAATGCTATTTCCTCTCATTGTATTGATTGTGTTTACGTTTTTCATTGAATTCATTGGAATTCCGTTTAATCAAGAGGAAATAGCATTGGATATATTAACTAAATGGTTAACTCGACCCGTAAATCCTTTACATTCACCTTTGAATAATTCTGTTGATCGGTATGAATTTGCAATAAATGAAACTTTGTCAGTTAGTATAGCTTGTTGGGGAATATTTATAGCTTTTTTTTTATATAAACCCATTTATTCATCGTTAAAAAATTATTATTTAATTAATTCATTTGATAAAAGAAGACTTTTTTGGGATAATATAATAATTTTTATCTATAATTGGTCTTCTAACCGTGGTTATATTGATGATTTTTATAAAACATATTTTATTAAGGTTGTAAGAGGGTTGGCCGAGTTAGTTTCTTTTATTGATAGACGAATAATTGATGGAATTCTGAATGGATTTAGTATTACAAGTTTTTTTGTAGCCGAAAGTATCAAATATATAGGAGGGGGTCGCATATCTTCATATCTTTTTTTTTATTTTTTTTATGTATCCATTTTTTTTTTTTTTATTTCTTTTTAATCCTAAAATAAACGACCAGAAGAATTTTTTTTATGTAGTTTTAGAGATATAGATTGTATCATTTCATTTAAGCTGTTTTCATTTTGTTCATTGATATAAAGATAATAATCGTATAGTTTTTTTAGTGCCCATTTTATTTGGTCGTATAATTTTAGTTTGTCGTATATTAATTTTTCTTGTGACATTTCATTTTGTTCATTGCTTAAGCTGTTTTCATTTTGTTCATTGCTTAAGCTGTTTTTTTTTTGTTCATTGGTATAAATCCAAGAATTGTATAGTTCGTCGTATAATTCTGTTGTAGACAAAGAAATCTTTGAAATCTTTCTTTGTATCATTTCCCAGAAAATTGCTAAGCTGGGTGGATATGTAAAAGAAATTCTTTTTTTTCCATCGATTTGACATGTATAAAAAAAATATTGTGACATTTCATTTCTTACCGCATTTTCAAATCGATCGTTTTTTATATATCGCGTTGGACGATTCCAACGGTTATAGTCGAAAAGAAGAGAACGAAGGGGTTTTTCAAACCAGAATAGTTTTTTATTTTCTTCTTTAAGTATTTCTAACTTCGAAATATTTTGATTGCCAGAATAAGAAGTTGGGCTATTTTTAGAGTCGGACTTTTTTTCTATTTCTACATCTGTTTCGTCCTCACTTTCTTTCGTTTCTTCGTCCTCACT